TAACTCTCAAATTTTTTTGGTTCTAGAAGAAGAGTTTTTCTTGTTTTTTTGCATTTTAAACGAACTACTTAGTCATCCATTACCAAGTACCCGTAGTAGGGAATATTCGATGAAAGGGGGAGAACAACGAAAAAAAAATTGAAATAATTAATATTCGTGATGCACATAGTTAGGTATTTGATCAAAAAAAGGTCTTTCTTCTCACTTAACTAAAAAGAAGTTTTTTTTGAATAAAGAAAGAAAAAAATGTAAAATCTACAAAAAAAAGATAATCACGATTCGTAATCGTAGGATCTAGTTGTACAAAAACAAAATAAAATTTGGATTTTTTTCGACTGATTGATTGGGTCGTGTGATATTTTTTTTCTTCTTCTTTATATTCCAGATATTATCTGAATGAATCAAGTAATAAATTTAATAAGTTAAATTCAAATTGCACATGATCTCTTTATAAGACCTTTTACTATTTTTACTAGAATACCTTTTATTTTTTTTGATTTTCACAAATGAAAATTGAAAAACCATACAAATTTGATACAAATATACAAGTAAATAGTAACTAGATACTAAATAAACATAAACTAAAATAATAAATAAACTATCCAAATAGAAATGATTTTGTAATTTTATTTTGGAGTGATTTCCGTAGTTATTCAACAAAAGTTTTTTTGAATGAAGCTCTACACCACAGTTTTTATTAATTATTAAGTTATTAATTAAGTTATTACTTATTAAGTTATTAATTAAGTTATTAAGTTATTCAACTTACTATTAAATTAATTAATTTCAAAGTTAATTAATTTAATTAATTTAATAATTAATAATTTAATTTTAATAATTTAATTAATAGAATTGAAAATAAAATTGAATATTTTTATTTGAATATTTTTATTTTAAATAGAAATATTTTAAAATTAAGATTTTAATAGAATTCTATATTAATAGAATATACTAGAAATAGAGTTTCAATTTTTAATTCACTATTTTTAATTCAATATAATAAAATAAAAAAAATTTTATATAATAATTTTATATTTTATATACTAATTTTATATAATAAAAAATAGAAATAGAATAAAATTTGAATTTAATAGAAATAGAATATATTCAACTAATTATCGAATTCTACTAATATAGTAATATAGAGTATTTCTTAGAATATTAATTTTAAAATATTTCTATTTTAAATTGGCTAACGAATCTCTTAATTCTATTTGTAATCATGAAAGTCTAAGTAAATGTAAATGGTATAGATGATAAATTGATTTCCTTTTTTATCTATACCACTATCCCTCTGTATTTTATTAGTGCCGTGGGAAATTTATTATGATAATGATTAATAAATGATTGATAAAGAAAAATAAATAAAAAAATTCTCAATTGAACTTATTCTTTCATTTAGTATTTTTATTTATCCTCCTATCTTTGAAAAAATTTAACTTAGGAAAGTGCTTTTGCTTTACAAGCATACGTATAAAAAAGTTTATTTAGCTCCTTCATGCCTACTATAACTAGTTTTTTCGGTTTTCTACTAGCAGCTTTAACTATAACCTCAGTTCTATTTATTGGGCTGAGCAAGGTACGACTTATTTGAAATTACTTGAATGAACAGTTTCGAAAAATAAAAACAAAAAACAAATTTTTGTAGTATTCTATTTATTCTCTAATTCTTTACGATGTTCGTTTCCAATTCTTGGTTATTGAGATTTCGGTTCAATATGGATTAATATTTAAGGATTAATCTTTAAGGATAAATATTACCTCTCTTTTTACCTTTTTTCAAAAACAAAATAATTGAAATGATTGAAGTTTTGCTCTTTGGAATTGTCTTGGGGTTAATTCCTATTACTTTGGCGGGATTATTCGTAACTGCATATTTACAATATAGACGTGGTGATCAGTTGGACCTTTGATTCATATTAATTAACACCGTCTTTTCTTTGACCTCCTTCGAATTAAAGAAAGGAGGAGGTCAAATTCAGAGTGCTCTTCGATTTTTCCGTATCAATTTTGACCTAACAATAACAAACCAAAAAGAGAATCACGCTCTGTAGGATTTGAACCTACGACATTGGGTTTTGGAGACCCACGTTCTACCGAACTGAACTAAGAGCGCTTTACTTATCAAAATCACAAAAAGGAGACTGTAAGTAAAAAAGAGTCTTTCTTTTTTTACCTACACTCTTGAATACTTATACTCTATATAGAGAATATGATATATATTAAAAATTGGGTATGTGCCATTTTCAATTTTAATTTATTTCAATTGATCCCTTGTTATTGCTCAGAGACGAAGTAATAAATAGGGATGACAGGATTTGAACCCGTGACATTTTGTACCCAAAACAAACGCGCTACCAAGCTGCGCTACATCCCTTTGGTAATTTATTTATAATGTTATTGTAAAGAATACCCGTTTTGTTTTCCACATACTTTATTTCAGTTTTTCCATTCATATCCATTATTAGTTTTTTCTTTTTGATCTGATATCCTATATTATATAATAAGAAACGTAGGCAAATTTCCTCAATCCTCGCGAAAAAGAAAAGGGAGGGGCATCTTTTTTTAAGAAAAGGATATAAAATTGTTGTACATTTTATTTTAATTTGAATTAGAGATTCCGCGTACAAAACAAATCCAAGTTGACTTGAATTACATAGAATCGGATTCTATATCTATTATCATTATGTATTAGAATATTAGAATAAAAAAAAGAGTAGTTATTACAATAAAGAAACAATAAACAATAAAGAAGGAGGATTCAAAACAAAATGCGCGATCTAAAAACATATCTCTCCGTGGCACCGGTAATAAGTACTCTATGGTTTGCGTCTTTAGCAGGCCTATTGATAGAGATCAATCGTTTTTTCCCAGATGGATTGACATTGCCTTTTTTTTCATTCTAGTTATCAACGCGGGGGGGAGAGGATCAAGCAGATTAGAGATACAATTAATTAAATATCTGTCCCTACGACTCCCCTCTTTTATTTTTTATTTAATCTTTTATTTTTTATTTAATTTGAATAAGTTAGAAAAGAAAAAAACGTGGATTCAACTTCAGTAAAACTGGGAACTCGGGATCCGCGCTTCCAGTAAATTACCGTCAATTAAATTCAAATTAAAAATTAAGAGAAGTGAGGTAGAAATGTAGTAGTTAGTGCAATAGTATTCTACAAGACGCTTAAATGAATTAAATTACTGTGATTCTCATCGAAACTTTAAATTGAGATAGAGTTTAAAATCTTTGTATTACTTATTATTACTATAATTAGAACTATATTAGTTGTAATGAAATTTTTCATAATTTGGATTTCGAGTTAGCAACTTCACTTCTTTTTCCTTCCTTTCTTCGTCACTTCAGATCGGAAAATAGCAGATTTTTTTGAATAAAAAATTACAAAATCCTAAGGAGGTTTATGGCCAAGGGGAAAGATGTTCGAGTAAGGATTATTTTAGAATGTACGGGTTGTGTTCGAAAGAGTGTTAATAAGAAATCAACAGGCATTTCAAGATATATTACTCAAAAGAATCGGCACAATACGCCCAGTCGATTGGAATTGAAAAAATTCTGTCCCTATTGTTCCAAACATACAATTCACGGGGAGATAAAGAAATAGATGGAATCGATCGCTTGCGTGTAATAATATAGTAATATAGTAGAGAATAGGTAGAGAATATAAAAATAGAGTATAGAATCTTATCGAATATATAATATCTTAATATCTTACCTTACTATATAGAATATATTATCCTATACTATATTATAGTAATATATAGTTGAAATTCGAATTCCAGCTAATTCTATATAAATAAATAGGTTTTATTTTAACGACATATATTAAATATATAGAGAAATATATTCGATTGAAATTGAATAGGAATAGAGTCTATTTAAATATTCTATTAAATAGAATATTATTTAATTAAAATAATAAATAATTAAATATTAATTATTTTAATTATTTAATTAAATAGTTAATTAAAATTGAATAGAATAAAAAAAATATTCAATATTTCAATATTCAATATATAATTAAATATATATATAAGATAAAAAAAAAATATTCAATATATATTCAATACTCTAACTATTAAATATAAAATAAAAAAAATCCTATTTCTGAATTCGAAATCATTTTTGATCCAATTGCAATTGAACGAATATAGGATTTTTGAAATTTTGAAATAAGGAATAAACAAACCATGGATAAATCCAAACGACTTTTCCCTAAGTCCAAGCGATCTTTTCGTAGGCGTTTGCCCCCGATCCAATCGGGGGATCGAATTGATTATAGAAACATGAGTTTAATTAGTCGATTTATTAGTGAACAAGGAAAAATATTATCTAGACGGGTGAATAGATTGAGTTTAAAACAACAACGATTAATTACTATTGCTATAAAACAAGCTCGTATTTTATCTTTGTTACCTTTTGTTAATAATGAAAAACAATTTGAAAAAAAGCGAGTTGGGCACTCTAACTACTGATCTTATAACCAGCAAAAAAATAAGCTTACTCAAATTGAAATTTGATCAAAATTCCAATTCGAATTCAACCATAGATTGAAGTTTTGTTCAAAAAATCTTAAAATCACAAAGTTATTTTCGTGTCGTAAGAAACAAAAAAACGACTTGGGGGAGAAGAAATGTTTTTTTGTTTTTTTTATTGAATGTTTTGTTTAGTTTGACTACTTTACTTGATCATATTATCATCATATTTTATCGTACGAATTTCTATTCTACCTTCCCGGAATTCATTTTCAAGAAATTCAATTCCGTGTAAAAAATTCTATGGATTCCTTCCAATTTCCTTATTTTCTAATGTCATTGGAAATCGTATAAAGACAATTCCTATTTAATATAGCTATTTGTGCAAGTATTTTACGATTAAGAATCAATTGTCTTTTGTACAGATTATTTATTAATCTACTATAACTATAGGATACCTTATTTCCGCGAATTACTGCATTTATCCGAGTGACCCACAAACGACGAAAATTTCTTTTCTGTTTATCTCTATCCCGATGGGCCGAAACCAAAGCTCTTATTTTTTGTTGAGTAATACTTCGAGTAAGTCTTGAATGAGCCCCGCGAAAGCTTGATACGAATAAACGAATTTTTGTTCTACGTCTCCGGGCTATATATCCTCGTCGAATTCTGGTCATTGAATACACGAAACTTTGATGAATAACTAATCGGTTTCGTTTCTTTCAGTTATTCTTTTTCCCCTTTATCTATAATAACAAAACGGATTTTTCCAATGTATAAAATAAAAATTCCAAAGGCTTTTGCTACTATAACCTTCCCAACCACGATTTTTTCTTTTTCTTTTTTTTTTGAGACATTTCATCTCGAAATAAGAATAAGAAACTGTATTGATAGTAAGTCTTAAAGACAAACAAAAATAGAATAAATAAAAAAAATAAGCAATAAATAGAAATAGATAAATAAATAGTGGGTTCCATCGTTTCTATGGTTATTTTTTAAACGGTGAGGTCTTCTCTATACACCGGAGCCCCCTCCTGCATTTAATCATTTAATCAATGCTATTGTTAACGTGTACAGTTCACATTCTTTTGCTCTACCTATGAATTATCCAGTAATAGGTCTTTCACAAGGAAATCTATCTATATAGTAACGGTATTTAATTATGAGGATTAGCTAATTCGTTGACCTTCTTAGTCCGCTCTTGCAAGAGTAGGGGCATAAATTTTCAGCCTTTTTTGAACTTTTAATAAGATTTTCCCTGCTTAATGGATAATCACTTGTTACCAATGGGAAATTCTTTCTTCTTTTAAATTGAAAATTGAGGTGATTTAATTTGCACCAATGAAACCATAAATTTGATACACAATAGACGAATCTGATAGATCTTTTTTGTTGATAATGAAGGGCATTCTTTCTTTTATTCTATCCTATTCATCCGTACTGACACAGATAGCAGAAAAATTTTTCCTTTCTTTTGTCCAAGCTGATGATCTAAACAAGTCGCACATACACCCTAGTACATGTTCCTCGGCGCTGAGGGCATCCCCCAAGAGCGGGGGATTTGGTAACATTTCTAATTGGCTGTCTTGTGTTTCTAATAAGTTGTTTAATAGTTGGCATCTTGAATCGTATGCATAATGGGCTGGTTTAGATCGATCGTAACCGTATGATTCTGAATTTTTTTTCTACTAATAGAATATTAGTAATAAATATTCTAATTAATTACTAGTAATTATTAATTAAATAAATACTATAATATTAAATTTTTTAATATTAAATTTTGAATTCCGGTACCGGTAAGAAAAAAATATCAAATCGCGATTTGCATGAAATTCCTGTTATTTCTTATGCAACTGCTACAAGATCAACAATTCCATGAGCTTGGGCTTCTGTTGCTGACATAAAAACATCTCTTTCCATGTCTTCGGATACAACCCATAAGGGTTTTCCCGTTCTTTGTGCATAAATCCTTGTGATCATTTCACGCAGTTTCAGTAGTTCTTCTGCTTCCAGGACAAATTCTGCTATTTGTGCCTGATAAAAACCAGCAATAGGTTGATGAATCATTACCCTGATTATATAAGAACAAAGGGTTTATTCTATCTCTTAGAATATAAAAAATAATAGAAATATAATAAAATAAATAAGAAATAAGACGGTGCCGGAAGAGATAAAAAAGAATAAGAAAAGACGATAGAATTGAAGAACCGTACATGCATTGTTATTGATTGTGTATTGCATACGGCTTCACATTAGAATTCACTTTTATTTTACCTTTCAGCGAAAAAAAATCTAGGCTTAAATCAGTAAATGATCCAATAACCACCCTTTCTTTTGGAAGAGGTAAAAAGCAAAAATACTATGGTGGTCCCGTTGCTTTATTTTATTAGTGATTTAGCAATCCCAAAGTTTCTTTTTTTTATTTGAAAAAAAAAAAGAATAATAGAATCTTTTTTTTGTACTCTTTCATAACATAAATAGTCTTAAGAGCCCTTCGGTGTGAAAACAAAAATGTTTGTGACGCTGAAAGAGGTCCCTGATAGAATAAAATCAGAAATACCCTTAATATCCCATACGACTCTTTCGATACATAATCTAATGTTTAAAAAAAATTTCTTATATCTATATCGAATTCGAAATGCCATGCTATTATTACTTAATATTTCTATTTCATATGGCGAAGGCATAGTTTTTTTCTTTCAAATAAAAACCCATTGGCGCCAAGCATGAGGGAATGCTAAACGTTTGGTAATTTTTCCTCCAACCAGAATAAAAGATCCCATTGAAGCAGCTAATCCCATGCATACTGTTTGTACATCTGGTCGCACAAATTGCATAGTATCATAAATAGCTATTCCGGGTATTACCCATCCGCCAGGAGAGTTTATAAACAAATACAAATCTTTGGTCTCGCTCTCTATACTGAGATATACCATAAGACCAATAAGTTGATTCGAGATTTCACTATCAACACCTTGACCTAAAAAAAGTAATCTTTCTCGATAAAGTCGGTTGATTAGGATAAAATTCTATCCTCTAGAAACCGTACATGCACCTTTTGATGCATACGGTTCACAAAAAATCACCAAAATAAAGAATCAATGTTTAGATTCCAGCCCTTCTTTTTTTAATACTGAGTACCTTTTAACCTTTATTTTGACTGAGAGGGGGCTTTTCTTCTATTTTTTAAGAAAGATGGGTTTTGACGCGTTTACTTAATAAAAAAAATTAATTAAACTTATCAAATTAACTTCTTATTGATATATTCGTTCATTGTGATTAAACTCAAATCACGATGGCATTCTCTTGTTCCTGAGTGGGCTTCTTCAATTCTTTTAGGTTTGTGTTCTACTCCGAGTAAAGGTCTGCCCGATTTTTATTTGCACATATAGGGCAAATGCTTTAATACCGCGTCTTTTTGTTAGAACTTCTTTTTTTTTAATTCATTTGAGGTTTCTGTCAAATATTTGACGTATTCATTAGATTATTTTATTTGACTGAATATGATTTTCAGTTCGAATCAAATAAAAATTTATAAAGAAATTGCTAATATAGAATATGATCCACGTAATAATCATAATAGATATATTACCAATTGGGTTTTTTAAACGGAGTCTGAATACTTCATTTTGTTGGTCTAAACAAGGCAACCATAAATTATTCTAATTGATAATATTAATTTGAGTACCTCAAAAGCATAGATCTAATTGAACTTGATTGCACTTCACGCTCCAATTTTTTGATGATTTAATCAATTTTTCTTGGGCGAAACAGAGGGATATCTCAATCGGGTGAGAGAACGGGGTGATTCCGTATGACCCAATATATCTGACAAGTCGCACTATAAGTCAATCCAAAGTGAATCGTCTTCTCCCGGATGTCGAAAAGGGACTTTTGGAACACCAATAGGCATTAAATGAAAGAAAAAAGATTAAGTACTCTATTTCACTTTGATATGAAAACGTAACAATGAATTTTTTGTTTTAAGAATATTGACTTTTATAAATTATTAATCTTTTTTTTATAATTTATTACTATTTTAGTAATATTTTGTACTATTTTATGCGTGGATTTCTATTTCTAAAAAATAGAAAAAAAATATATAATAAAAAAATATATAATATAATAAAAAAAATATATAATAATAATAAAGGAAGACAAAACCAATAGAGTCAAATTATTATGAATAAGTCCTTTGAATGATGAACAAATCTCTCTGTGTTCGCTCATATAAAATGGAGTCAGCTACCCGTTGCGTATTGGTACTTATCGGGTATAAAATAGATTTGCTTCTCTTTTTTTGTTCCTACAAATAGACTTGTTATATTATTACTAAAATACTAAAAAAAGAATAGAAAAAAAATAGTAATTTTTTCTCCACTTAAAAAGGGAGATCGATAACATAGTTTTTCCAGTGCAATAAAGTTACATAGTGTTTATTTTTCGTGAATAAAGGGGTATTTCCATGGGTTTACCTTGGTATCGTGTTCATACTGTCGTATTAAATGATCCCGGTCGTTTGCTGTCTGTCCATATAATGCATACAGCGTTGGTTGCTGGTTGGGCCGGTTCGATGGCTCTATATGAATTAGCAGTTTTTGATCCCTCTGACCCCGTTCTCGATCCGATGTGGAGACAAGGTATGTTCGTTATACCCTTCATGACTCGTTTAGGCATAACCAATTCGTGGGGTGGTTGGAATATCACAGGAGGAACTATAAACAATCCGGGTATTTGGAGTTATGAAGGTGTGGCTGGGGCGCATATTGTGTTTTCTGGCTTGTGTTTCTTAGCAGCTATTTGGCATTGGGTGTATTGGGATCTAGAAATATTTTTTGATGAGCGTACAGGAAAACCGTCGTTGGATTTGCCCAAGATCTTTGGAATTCATTTATTTCTCTCAGGAGTAGCTTGCTTTGGGTTTGGCGCTTTTCATGTAACCGGATTGTATGGTCCTGGAATATGGGTCTCCGATCCTTATGGATTAACTGGAAAGGTACAACCAGTAAGTCCAGCATGGGGTGTGGAAGGTTTTGATCCCTTTGTTCCGGGAGGAATAGCTTCTCATCATATTGCAGCGGGGACATTGGGCATATTGGCGGGCCTATTTCATCTTAGTGTCCGTCCGCCCCAACGTTTATACAAAGGATTACGTATGGGAAATATTGAAACTGTCCTTTCCAGTAGCATCGCTGCTGTCTTTTTTGCAGCGTTTGTTGTTGCTGGAACTATGTGGTATGGTTCAGCAACTACCCCGATTGAATTATTTGGTCCCACTCGTTATCAATGGGATCAAGGATACTTCCAGCAAGAAATATATCGAAGAGTTAGTGCCGGGTTAGCCGAAAATCAAAATTTATCCGAAGCTTGGTCTAAAATTCCCGAAAAATTAACTTTTTATGATTACATTGGCAATAATCCTGCAAAGGGTGGATTGTTCAGAGCGGGTTCGATGGACAACGGCGATGGAATAGCTGTTGGATGGTTAGGACATCCTATCTTTAGAGATAAAGAAGGGCGTGAACTTTTTGTACGCCGTATGCCTACTTTTTTTGAAACATTTCCAGTTGTTTTGGTAGACGGAGATGGAATTGTTAGAGCTGATGTTCCTTTTCGAAGGGCAGAGTCGAAGTATAGTGTCGAACAAGTGGGTGTAACTGTTGAGTTCTATGGTGGTGAACTAAATGGAGTCAGTTATAGTGATCCTGCTACTGTCAAAAAATATGCTCGACGCGCTCAATTAGGCGAAATTTTTGAATTAGATCGTGCTACGTTGAAATCCGATGGTGTTTTTCGTAGCAGTCCAAGGGGTTGGTTTACTTTTGGACATGCTTCGTTCGCTCTGCTCTTTTTCTTCGGACACATTTGGCATGGTGCTCGAACTTTGTTCAGAGATGTTTTTGCTGGGATTGATCCAGATTTAGATGCTCAAGTGGAATTTGGTGCATTCCAAAAACTTGGAGATCCAACTACAAAAAGACAAGTAGTTTGATACAATCTTTGATCTCTTAGTTTTGGCCTCTATTTTATTTTTGTGATTTTAGATAGGGTATGTAGATATCTTAATTTGAATCGCCACCCTTTACTTTGAATTTTTGTCTTTTTTTATCCAGGAGATGCTCCAAAATAAACAGGTATGAAAGCTATAATTGTAAACCACGATTGAATTTATGGAAGCATTGGTTTATACATTCCTTTTAGTGTCAACTTTAGGAATAATTTTTTTCGCTATTTTTTTTCGAGAACCGCCTAAAATTCAAACTAAAAAGGTAAAATGATTTTTTAATATCTTAATTGAAGTAAAGAGGTAAAGAACCTCCTAATACTGGGAGGTTCTTTACCTCTTTTAGTCCCCGTGTTCCTCGAATGGATCTCTTAGTTGTTGAGAGGGTTGCCCAAAAGCAGTATATAAGGCATACCCAGTAAAACTTACAAGTAAACCAGATATAGAGATGGCGACTAGGGTTGCTGTTTCCATTATTATATGATTTCAAGACCCCAATGGATCTATGATAAGATCATTTATTTACAACGGAATGGTATACAAAGTCAACAGATCTCAATTAATACAAATAGGATTCAATTTATGGCTACACAAAGCGTGGAGGGTAGTTCTCGATCTGGTCCAAGACGAACTGTTGTAGGGGATTTATTGAAACCATTGAATTCCGAATATGGTAAAGTAGCCCCTGGATGGGGAACCACTCCTTTAATGGGTATCGCAATGGCTCTATTTGCAGTATTCCTATCTATTATTTTGGAGATTTATAATTCTTCCGTTTTACTAGATGGAATTTCAATGAATTAGATTTATAAGAAACAATAAGGCCTAGCTTTTGAATACAAAATGAAACATTTTTCTCTCGGATTTTGTATTCTATATTCTATTTTCATAATATTCTATTTTCATAGTTCGATCGTGAAATTTATTTCTGTATTTCTGGAATATGAGTGTGCGACTTGTTAAAATTGATCCTATATGATAGTACAGAGAGTGGGTCTGTCGTCTTGATAGAGATGCTTTTATACCTCGTCAGGTATTTATTATAGTATCTGTAGCACGAAATATATGAAATAGATTATAGAACTATGATTCATACTGAATATTCAGATCCCGTGATCGGACTCCAAAAAATTTCAAAGAGTTAGAAGGTATAAATTGAAAGATTTTTCTTCTTTCAAACTCTTTATCTATGTTTGATCAAAGGAGAAACCTTTCTTTGGATTTTTGCTGATTCTATTTATTGATTGAATAAGTGATGATACAACGGTTTTTACTCAGAGAATCTTTGGGCTTAGTTTGAAAGTTTTATTAAAAAAATCATCGTGGTTCTAGTACGAATCTGAGGTTTCAATCGGTTTCTAGGATTGTAACAAGAAAATTCCTATCAAAAATAAAGAAAACAATAAAATAATAAGGCTACATTCCATACAAATATATTACATAAAAATAAATACTAAATCAAATAAAAAAAAATGGGTAAATAGAAGATTCAAGAGGCCCCTAACAATCAACACCAAAAAGGGAATGAGCCGACTTGATATTTTGATATTATAACCACAAAGAAGAGAAGAGTTTTCGAATTTTTCTTTTTTCATATGGTCAAAAAAACTCTTGAATCATAGGATTAAGAAGTTTTTCTATTACACATATTTGTTTGAACTAGTATTTTGGTGGTTCGTTTTGAGCCGTACGAGATGAAATTCTCATATACGGTTCTTGGAGGGGGGGTCTTTCTGGTTTACCTATCTCAATAAAGTCTATGATTGGTTTGAAGAACGTCTCGAGATTCAGGCGATTGCAGATGATATAACTAGTAAATATGTTCCTCCTCATGTTAACATATTTTATTGTTTAGGAGGAATTACGCTTACTTGTTTTTTAGTACAAGTAGCTACGGGGTTTGCTATGACTTTTTATTACCGTCCAACCGTTACTGAGGCTTTTGCTTCTGTTCAATATATAATGACTGAAGCGAACTTTGGTTGGTTAATCCGATCAGTTCATCGAT